GTTTATGGTATATATTATTTTTATTAACTAAAAATTTTATATCGAATGCTTATACTAAAGTATTTTGATCCCATAGGCATGGCAGGAAAGCTACATCAGTTAAAGATAAGTGTTGAAAGCATCTAAACGCGAAGCAAACTTTATTATACTTTTAAACGTAGTAGAACACTACGAGTATAATTGTTATTAATAACAATTAATAGGCTTTGGTTGTAAGAATGAAAACATTTTTAGATATAAAGTACTAATTATAAAAATAATACTAGTTAATAAACATATCCTTATTAATTAAATAACGCCTTTTTAGCATAAAAGTAATGCAACCGTTTTGTAATCGGTAGACGTGAGTGCGATACTTGCATTAGGCTATTACAATTAATTAATATTTGTAATTTAATATATATAAAGACCCAATGGTCAAGTTTGGTTAAGACATAACATTTTCACTGTTAGTGCGGGAGTTCAAATCTCCCTTGGGTTAAAAGAGATTAGCTCAGTTGGTAGAGCTGTCGCTTTACACGCGAAAGGTCAGGTGTTCAAGTCACCTATCTCTTAATGCGGGTTAATGTAACAGTAACATATATGGCTCATGCCCATAAAATTTAGGTGCGAATCCTAAGTCCGCTAAAGACCATAGCTTAATCGGTAAAGCGAACCACTCATGATGGTTTGAGTAAATGTTCAAGTCATTTTGGTCTTATATAATCCGAGTGCTGGAATTGGTAGACAGTCTTAATTTAAGCTTAAGTGGCGCAAGCCGTAAACGTTCGACTCGTTTCTCGGGTATATTAGGGGTTATAGTTTAACTGGTAAAACGGCGATTTTGCATATCGTTATTTCAGGATCGAGTCCTGATAACTCCAAAAAACAAAAAAATTTTTTGTTAAATATATTTTTTTATTTTATTTTTATATTGAGATATAAAAAAGTTTTTTTTTTTGAATATAACGATTATTTTTTGAAAACTATATAAATTGAATATGAATAATATTTGATTTAAAAGTGTATATGAAAGGCTATCGTCTACAGTAATATTTTCTATCTGTAGACGGGAAGTATAATATCGTATATTCAAGTTATAAAAGTATAATTTGCAAGATATATTTTTATAAGCTTGAGAAGCTCAATTGGTAGAGCGAATCACTGAAGCTGATTAGGTTGTAAGTTCAAATCTTATCTCGAGCAAAATATAGTAACATGGGTATGCTGAAATTGGTAACCAGGTTCCGCTTAGGACGGAATAGTTTTTTACTTTACAAGTTCAAGTCTTGTTACCCATATCTGTATTAATATATGTTGTCGACTAATCGGTAAGTCATAAATTTTTGGTATTTACTATTGGGTGTTCGAGTCGCCCCAACATAAATTGCCAGGATAGTTCAATCGGTAGAACAATAATTTCATGAATTAAGAATGAGAATTCGAATTTCTCTCCCGGCTAAACATTTAAATATTAGTATATAGGAGTTTGAGCAGAAGGTTCTGCGTTTCGATTGCAAATCAAAATAAAGGGATTCGAGTTCCCCGAACTCTTTATAAGGTAAAAAAAAAAATGCTAATCATTTACGTGAATTTAGTATATTATGTATAGAAAAATAATAAAATTATTTTTAAGTCTAAGTATTATAGCTAAGATTAGTATATAATATATTTATATATTAAAGATAGGTGGGTATAGTTCAATGGTAGAACAGCTGTATGTGGAATAGTATATCCTAGTTCGATTCTAGGTACCCTCCCTAGGTAACAAAGTATTATATATGACTAACGACTATATATACTGTTGTTATACATATAATAATAAATTTTTTTAGGTTATTTAAAAATAGGTTAATTTTTAAATAAACATTATACTGCAAATTTTGTATTTTATCAAAAAAAAAAAGATAAAATTAAAAGAGAAAATAGAATTTTACTATCCTTTGGACATAAGAATTAGTAATATTAACGGGTTATATAGAAATTTTTCTACATCATCTGTAAAAGAAGGTGCAGCCTTAAATACAACTGAAGAAACAGAATCGATGTTAACATTTAAACAACCTACAGAATGACAAGAAAGATGATTTTTATCATCTAATGCTAAAGATATTGGTACTTTATATTTAATGTTTGCATTATTTTCAGGATTAATCGGTACAGCATTTTCAGTGTTAATAAGATTAGAATTATCTGGACCAGGTGTTCAATATATTTCAGATAATCAATTATATAATAGTATAATAACAGCTCACGCTATAATGATGATTTTTTTCATGGTTATGCCAGCTTTAATAGGAGGATTTGGTAATTTCTTATTACCATTATTAGTAGGAGGTCCTGATATGGCATTCCCAAGATTAAACAATATTAGTTTCTGATTATTAGTACCAAGTTTATTTTTATTCATATTCTCAGCTACAATAGAAAATGGAGCAGGTACAGGTTGAACATTATATCCTCCATTATCTGGAATACAATCTCATAGTGGACCAAGTGTTGATTTAGCTATATTTGGTTTACACTTAAGTGGTATAAGTAGTATGTTAGGTGCTATGAATTTTATAACAACTATTTTAAATATGAGAAGTCCAGGTATACGTTTACATAAATTAGCGTTATTTGGATGAGCTGTAATTATTACAGCAGTATTATTATTATTATCATTACCTGTATTAGCTGGTGGTATAACTATGATATTAACAGATAGAAATTTCAATACTTCATTCTTTGAAGTAGCTGGAGGTGGTGATCCTATATTATTCCAACATTTATTCTGATTCTTCGGACACCCTGAAGTTTATATTTTAATTATACCAGGATTTGGTATAATTAGTACAGTTATAGCTGCATCATCAGGAAAAAATGTATTTGGTTACTTAGGTATGGTTTATGCTATGTTATCTATTGGTGTATTAGGTTTCATAGTTTGAAGTCATCACATGTATACTGTTGGTTTAGATGTTGATACTAGAGCATACTTTACAGCTGCAACTTTAATTATAGCAGTACCTACAGGTATTAAAATATTTAGTTGATTAGCTACATGTTATGGTGGATCTTTACATTTAACACCTCCTATGTTATTTGCATTAGGATTTGTTATTTTATTCACTATAGGTGGTTTAAGTGGAGTTGTTTTAGCTAATGCTTCACTTGATGTTGCTTTCCATGATACTTACTATGTTGTTGCTCATTTCCACTATGTATTATCTATGGGTGCTGTTTTTGCATTATTTAGTGGTTGATATTTCTGAATACCTAAAATATTAGGTTTATCTTACGATCAATTTGCTGCTAAAGTACACTTCTGAATTTTATTTGTAGGTGTTAATTTAACATTCTTCCCACAACATTTCTTAGGTTTACAAGGTATGCCTAGAAGAATTAGTGATTACCCTGATGCTTTCTATGGTTGAAACTTAATTAGTAGTATAGGTTCTATTGTTAGTGTTGTTGCTACATGATATTTCTTAACTATTATTTATAAACAATTAACAGAAGGTAAAGCTGTATCAAGATATCCTTGATTAACTCCACAATTATTCAGTGATACATTCCAAGTTTATTTCACTAGAAATAATAGTTCTTTAGAATGATGTTTAACTAGTCCACCAAAACCACATGCTTTTGCTAGTTTACCTTTACAATCTTAAGTTTATCTTAATATTTTTAACTTTTGTTATATATTTCAATATATATCTTATATAGATTAAAAATATAATTAAATATTAATAAATATTAACAATACTATACGATTATTTATTTTTATATAAAAATAAATTTAAACTATTAAAATAATTAACTAAAACAGGTTTTATTACATAAAAAAAAATACTATTAGTATTTTTAATTTAAAGTATATAATACAATATAGGTATTAAATATTAATAATATCAAAATTTTACAAAAGTATTAGATTAGTTTTATAAAGATGATTATCTTTATATTATTATATTATAAGGATGATAATTGTAAAAATAAAAAAAAAATAACTTTTTTCTTTTAGTATATATTTATAAATAAATAAATTAATTATTTAATGTTACAAGCAGCAAAAATAATAGGTACAGGTTTGGCTACAACTGGTTTAATAGGAGCTGGAGTAGGGATTGGAATTGTTTTCGGAGCACTTATATTAGGTGTTGCAAGAAATCCTTCTTTAAGAGGACAATTATTCTCTTATGCTATTTTAGGTTTTGCATTTGCAGAAGCAACAGGATTGTTTGCTTTAATGATGGCTTTCTTATTATTATATGTAGCTTAATAGCTATATATATATTATTATTATAATAAATAATAAGTTATTAAAAAAAAATTAGTATTTTTTTACTAAGCTTTTATAGCTCAACGGTAGAGCAAAATATTGTTAATATTTTGATAGATGTTCGATACATCTTAAAGGCTTATTTTTATATATATATAGTTTAATATAAATAATTATGTAAGGTAACGTTAATAAAAATTAATGGTAGGGAAGGTTAGGGGCTATAAAGTATAAATAGATATAAATCGTAATAATGTTTTCATAATAAACTTAAAAAATACTTAATAAAAAGTAAATAAAAAAATTTTTTTTGATAAAATATTTAATAAATTTTTCAGATTATGACAACAACAACTTTTTTTTTATTTTTAATTCCAGTATTAGGAATAATATTATTGGCGGTTAATTTAATATTATCACCACACTACGCGTATGAAGAAAAAGATAGTGCATTTGAATGTGGTTTTCATTCTTTTTTAGGTCAAAATAGATCACAGTTTAGTATATCTTTCTTTATATTTGGTTTATTATTTTTATTATTTGATTTAGAAATTTTATTAGTATATCCTTATGTAGTAAGTGCATATACTAATGGTATATATGGTTTAGTAATAATGTTAGTATTTTTTCTAGTTTTAACATTAGGTTTTGCATTTGAATTAGGAAAAAATGCTTTAAAAATAGAAAGTAGACAAGTATTTAATTTTAATAATAAATCATGAAAAGGATATTCTTTAATATATAATTAAATAAATTATAAAAGATAACTATAAAGTATAGGTAAAACTATTTACAAAGTAGATTACGAAATATTATAGTAATAAAAATAGTACTAGAAGTTAGAAAAAAAAAAAAAAAAATAAGCACGACAACAATGATAAAAAAAAACAAATGAATTTAAGTTATTATATGTTAAACATACAGTTGGATGCTCCAACACCTTGAGGTTTATTTTTCCAAGATAGTGCTTCACCACAAATGGAAGGAATAGAAGAATTACACAATAATATAATGTTTTATTTAGCTATTATTTTATTTACTGTTGTATGAATGATGATAAATATTGTAAGAAATTTTTTAGCAACAAGATCACCTATAGCACATAAATATATGAATCATGGAACTTTAATAGAATTAATATGAACTATATCACCAGCATTTATATTAATATTAATAGCATTTCCATCATTCAAATTATTATATTTAATGGATGAAGTAATGGACCCATCTTTAGTTGTATATGCAGAAGGTCATCAATGATATTGAAGTTACCAATATCCTGATTTTACTAATGAAGAAGATGAATTTATAGAATTTGATTCTTATATAGTACCTGAAAGTGATTTAGAAGAAGGTCAATTTAGAATGTTAGAAGTAGATAATAGAGTTATAATTCCTGAATTAACACACACAAGAATTGTTATATCAGCTGCAGATGTTATACATTCTTATGCTTGTCCTTCATTAGGTATTAAAGCTGATGCATATCCTGGTAGATTAAATCAAGCTTCTGTTTACATAAACCGTCCTGGAACTTTCTTTGGACAATGTTCAGAAATTTGTGGTATATTACATAGTTCTATGCCTATTGCTATACAATCAGTTTCTATAAAAGATTTCTTATTATGATTAAGAGATCAAATGGAAGGTTAATTAAATATAAATATAAATTATAATTTAATTAATTAAAAAAAATTGATTTTTATACTTTATTTTAGAAAAATAAAGTATATTTACTTTATATAAATAAAGTTAACGTGTTAGTTTAATGGTAAAATAGCGTGCTACGGACATGTATATATGGGTTCGAATCCTATACACGTTTAAAATAATAATTGTTTTATTATATACTTTAGTATATTAAGTTTTATAATAATAAAATTATATAGTTTAGTATATTAAGTTATATAAAGGCTGAATCTGCAATAGGTTTAGGAATTTTAATAGCATATTATAGATTAAGATATAGTATATTAATACTATAAAATAAATTATAATAAATTAATATTATATTAAAATAATATTAATAATATTATAATCTGTAGTATATAAGAGATCACAAAAAAAAAAATATAAAGTCCATGAATTTTTCAATATTTTTGTTTATTATAGGAATATTAGGGTTTGTTTTAAATAGAAAAAATATCATTATGATGTTAATATCAATAGAAATTATGTTATTATCAGCAACATTTTTAATATTAGTTAGTTCATTAAGTTTTGATGATATTCTAGGACAAACATTCGCTGTATATATTTTAACAATAGCTGGAGCTGAATCTGCAATAGGTTTAGGAATTTTAGTAGCATATTATAGATTAAGAGGTAGTATATCAATACAATATAGATAATGTATTTAACATTAATAATTTTACCTTTATTAGGTTCAATAGTATCAGGTTTTTTTGGTAGAAAAGTAGGAGTAACAGGAGCACATATTATAACATGTGGTTCAGTAATAACTACAACATTTTTAGCAATAATAGCTTTTTTCGAGGTAGGTTTTAATAATATACCTGTAACAATAAATGTAGCAAGATGATTAGATGTAGAATCATTATATGTATTATGAAACTTTAGATTTGATTCATTAACAGTATCTATGTTGATACCTGTATTAATAGTATCAAGTTTAGTACACATATATTCAATAAGTTATATGAGTCATGATCCACACAATCAAAGATTCTTTAGTTATTTAAGTTTATTCACATTTATGATGATTATACTTGTAACTGGTAATAACTATTTAATAATGTTTGTAGGTTGAGAAGGTGTAGGTGTTTGTTCATATTTATTAGTAAATTTCTGATTTACTAGAATAGCTGCAAACCAAAGTTCTTTATCAGCTTTATTAACAAATAGAGTAGGTGATTGTTTATTAACTGTAGGTATGTTTGCTATATTATGATCTTTTGGTAATATAGATTATAGTACAGTATTTGCTTTAGTACCTTATTATAATGAAAATATTATAACTATAATAGGTATATGTTTATTAATAGGTGCAACAGCAAAAAGTTCACAAGTAGGTTTACATATTTGATTACCTCAAGCTATGGAAGGTCCTACTCCAGTATCTGCTTTAATTCACGCAGCTACTATGGTTACAGCTGGAGTTTATTTATTAATGAGATCATCACCATTAATAGAATATAGTTCAACTGTATTAGTATTATGTTTATGATTAGGTGCTATAACTACAGTATTTAGTTCTTTAATAGGTTTATTTCAACAAGATATTAAAAAAGTTATTGCTTATTCTACTATGAGTCAATTAGGTATGATGGTAATAGCTATAGGTTTATCTAGTTATAATTTAGCATTATTCCATTTAGTAAATCACGCTTTTTATAAAGCATTATTATTCTTAGGTGCTGGTTCAGTTATACATGCAGTAGCAGATAATCAAGATTTCAGAAAATATGGTGGTTTAAGAGAATTCTTACCTTTAACTTATTCAGTTATGTTAATAGCTTCATTAAGTTTAGTAGCTGTACCTTTCATGACAGGATTCTATTCTAAAGATTTCATATTAGAATCTTCTTATGGTCAATTTTACTTATCAGGTACTATAGTTTATTTTGTGGCTACTATAGGTGCTATGTTTACTACACTTTATTCAGCTAAAGTTCTTTACTTAACATTTTTAGCTAATCCTAATGGACCTATATCTAGTTATAAAATAGCACATGAAGGTGATTTATTTTTAACTTTACCTTTAATAATTTTATCTATATTCTCTATATTCTTTGGTTATATAACTAAAGATATATTTATAGGTTTAGGTACTGGTTTCTTTGTAGATAATAGTCTATTTATTCATCCTAGTCATGAAATTATGTTAGATACAGAATTTGCTGTACCTACATTCTTTAAACTATTACCTTTTGTATTTACTGTTTCATTAAGTGTAATTTCAGTATTATTATCTGAATTCTTACCTAAATTACTTATTAACTTTAAATTCTCAAGATTAGGTTATAATATATTTAGTTTCTTTAATCAAAGATTCTATATTGAACTATTTTACAATAAATATATTGTAGAAGGTGTTCTAAAATTAGGAGGTCAAACAACTAAAAGTCTTGATAAAGGTTCTGTTGAATATTTAGGTCCATATGGTTTAGAAAAAGGATTATTATCATTAAGTAATAACTTAGGTAAATTAAGTACTGGTGTTGTAACTACTTATGCTTTATATATATTAATAGGATTAATATTCTATATTTCATTAGTATCATTCTCTAGTTATGATAATAATTTATTTATATTAGTAATATTTGCTTTATTTGCATTATTAAATAATAACTTATCATCAACAAAATAATATATAAAAATATATTATAATATATGTTTCATTTAAATTTATCTTTTAATTAGATATGCTTTTATCTTCAATATTCTCATTATTACTATCTAATGCTATATCTTTTAGACGTGATACAGCTATTCTTTATTCAAGAGTAGGTATTATTATATTATTTTATTGTATATTTTTATCATATAATAATTTATTTATAACATATTTAGATAACGGTATTGGGTTATTTGGTGGTTTATTTTATACATCTTCTATAACACAAACTTTTCATATATTAATATTTGTAGTAACTTTATTTATTTTGAATATGACAGGATTTTTTCCTAGAAAATTAATATCTAATGAGTATTTGAGTTTTAACAAATTAATATTTACAAAATTACAATTTGTTAAAAATATTGCTGTATCTAATATAATATTAAAAAAAGGAGAACAATATACTATTATAGAATATACATTAATGTTATTATTTATAATAACAGGTAGTATATTATTAATATCTAGTAGTGACTTAGTTTCTATTTTCTTATCTATAGAATTACAAAGTTATGGTTTATATTTATTATGTACTATGTATAGAAATTCTGAATCAGCTACTTCAGCTGGTTTAACTTATTTTTTATTAGGTGGTTTATCATCTTGTTTTATTTTATTAGGTATAGCTTTAATTTATGCTAATTTAGGTGTTACATCTTTAGATAGTTTTTATGTTATTAATAATTTAGCTGGTGTATTAAATGGACAAGAAATTACTACATATATACCTTATTGCTTATTATTAATATCTATAGGATTCTTATTTAAAATATCAGCTGCTCCATTCCATTTTTGATCTCCTGAAGTTTATGATGGTATACCTACAATTGTAACTACTTTTGTAGCTATAATAGCTAAAATATCTATTTTAACTTTATTATTACAATTAGTTCATTATACTAATAGTATATATATTACAACTCAATATACTTGAACTACAAGTTTATTAATAAGTTCATTATTATCTTTAATAATAGGTACTGTATTAGGTTTAACTCAATTTAGAATTAAAAGATTATTTGCTTATAGTACAATATCACATTTAGGTTTCATGTTATTAGCTTTAACTATAAATAGTGTTGAATCTATACAATCTTTTATTTTTTATTTAATTCAATATAGTTTATCTAATTTAAATGCCTTTATTTTATTAGTAGCTATAGGTTATAGTTTATATGCTTATAATGATAATAATATTAATCATAATAATTTAATAGATAAAAATAATTCACCTATACAACTTATAAGTCAACTTAAAGGATATTTCCATATTAATAGTATTTTAGCTTTAAGTTTAGCTATTACTTTATTCTCATTTGCAGGTATACCTCCTTTAATGGGATTCTTTGCAAAACAGATGGTATTTTCAGCTGCTTTACAAGAAGGATTTATTTTTTTAACTTTAATAGGAGTATTAACTAGTGTAATAAGTGCTGTTTATTATTTATTTATAGTAAAAACTATGTTTTTTGATCAACATTCTTATACATATTTTAGTAATTTAAAAGATTTAAGAATACCTGCTCTTGTTTTACAAAAAAACAATATAGTTAATAAAATATATTTTGATAATAAATTTGCATTATCTAGTTCTTTATCTATAACTATTTCTATTTTAACATTAATAATTCTATTATTTATGTTTATGCCTAATGAATGACTACACATGTCTAATTTATTAGCTATAGTTCTATTTGTACCAAATAGTATCTAACCCCCCCCCCCCTAGAATCTAAACTATAATAAAATTTTATTATATAAATCTCTTTTTAAGAGTTTTCTGCAAAGAAAAAAGATAAATTAATATTTAAATATATTTTTAAAAAACACAAATGACAATCACAACTCAATTACTATTAACGCAACCTGGAACTATTTTATCTCTAGATTTAGATTCACTTTTAAAAATTGATTGGAATTCACTAAAGGATTCAAATGAAATATCTAATTATGATATTAATGAAACAGAATTAAAAACATTTTTGAATGGTTATGCTTATACTTTTCTAAATGCTGTTACTTTAAAAAATGAGTTATGTTTAAATAATTTACAATTTGAACCACATAGTGTAGCACAAAGTTTAAAAATTGGACTATATGAGCCACAATTTGTTCGTACTGCTTTAGATGGTTCACTTTATTCGGAACTAAGAGGTATTTTTAATGATTATTTTGGATATAGACGTAAATTTATTGGTCATAGAGCAATTATTTTAGATAAACATAGATTTAATTTATTAAAATTAAATTTTGAAGTAGTTCAAAATTTAATGATCACAGCTCCTATGAATTTTCATACAGAAGCACTTACTTTAACTTTAAATAAAGTATTTAGAGCTTATGTTGTATCTTTTGATAGCGATTTTTTAGGAAATGGTGCATTTAAACATTTATCTGTTTTAGATATTACTAAAAAGATATGTCTTAATAATGTAGTACTAGGTGCTAAATATGATTCTTTGGTAAGAGATATTAATATACAAGAGTATAAAGTTATTAGCAAGATCTTAAATGATACTGATGTAAATTATAGTACATTTGTAGAATGAACTAATGATGGTCTAAATGAAGAAAATAATTCATTAAATTACCGTGGGCCACAAGTGGCCCAAAATCGTTTAACATACTAGTAATCATTAGCAGCAACAAATTTAGTGAATTCTTCATAAAACAAATCTCTAGAGGTAAAAACTAAGTAGTTTGAGCAAAGATTTTGCATTTCAATTTACAATTAATAAAAATAAATTTATAATTAATATAAACAAATTTGAATTTGCTAGGCTCTATCTTTATATTATGTAATAAGATTATATAATATAAAAATATAATATATTTTTAATATTAAATAGGTATTTAATATTACATATTATGATTATATATATTAGAAAAATAATTTTAATTATATCTAATAAATATAGATAGTTTAATAAAACAAATACTTTTAAATATGAGTATAATATATGATAATAAGTGTAAACTAAACAAAAAAAAAAAAAAAAAAAAAAAATGAGAATTTTAAAAAGTAATCCTTTATTAAGAATATTAAATTCATATTTAATAGATGCACCCACTCCAGCAAATATAAGTTATTTATGGAATTTTGGTTCATTATTAGGATTATGTTTAGTAATCCAAATAGTTACAGGTGTAACATTAGCTATGCATTATACACCTAGTGTAGCAGAAGCTTTTAATTCTGTAGAACATATAATGAGAGATGTTAATAATGGTTGATTAGTGCGTTATTTACACGCTAATACAGCATCAGCATTCTTCTTTATATTATACCTACACATAGGAAGAGGTTTATATTATGGATCATATAAATCACCTAGAACTTTAACATGAATTATAGGTACAGTTATAGTTGTTTTAATGATGGCTACTGCTTTCTTAGGTTATGTATTACCTTATGGTCAAATGAGTTTATGAGGTGCTACAGTTATTACTAACCTTATGAGTGCTATACCTTGAATAGGTCAAGATATTGTTGAATTTATTTGAGGAGGTTTCTCTGTTAATAATGCAACATTAAATAGATTCTTTGCATTACATTTCTTATTACCTTTTGTATTAGCTGCATTAGTAGTAATGCATTTAATAGCTTATCATGATGTTGTAGGATCAGGTAATCCTTTAGGTATTTCAGGTAATTATGATAGATTACCTTTTGCACCTTACTTTGTATTTAAAGATTTAATAACAATCTTTATTTTCTTTATAGTATTATCTGTATTTGTTTTCTTTATGCCTAATGCTTTAGGTGATAGTGAAAATTATATTATGGCTAATCCAATGCAAACACCACCTGCTATTGTACCAGAATGATACTTATTACCATTCTATGCAATATTAAGATCTATACCTAATAAATTATTAGGTGTTATAGCAATGTTTGCTGCTATATTAGCTTTAATTGCTATGCCTATCACAGATTTATCTAAATTAAGAGGAGTTCAATTTAGACCATTAAGTAAAATAGCTTTCTTTGTTTTTGTAGCAAATTTCTTAATATTAATGCAAATAGGTGCAAAACACGTTGAAGCACCATTTATAGAATTTGGTCAAATTTCAACTGTTTTATATTTTGCTCATTTTTTTGTAATAGTACCTGCTTTAAGTATTATAGAAAATAGTTTAGTTGAATTAGCAACTAGAAAATAATTAATTTTATTTTATTTATATGTAATATATAAATATTTTTATATTAGAATATAAATATATTTAAATTTTTATAAAAGTTTAAGTTTATAAAAGTTTAAATATATAAGAGTTTGAGCAAAGGGTTTTGCGTTTCGATTGTAAATTGAAATAAAGGGATTCGAGTTCCCCGAACATCTAAAAAATTAATAATTTAAATAATATGAAAAATTTACATAATACTAAAATATAATATATTTTAAGATATTATATGAGTAAGTTTATTAAATATAGATATATATAGTTATAAAAACTGCAAGTAAAAAAAAAATATAAAAAAAAATTATATATATATTATATTATAATAAAAATTTAATATAAAAATGAGAATTCTTATTTCAATACTTGAAGGATTATTATTAATAGTTCCTGCTTTATTATCAGTAGCATTTGTTACAGTAGCTGAAAGAAAAACTATGGCTAGTATGCAAAGAAGATTAGGACCTAATGCTGTAGGTTATTATGGTTTATTACAAGCATTTGCTGATGCTTTAAAATTATTATTAAAAGAGTATGTAGCACCAACACAATCTAATATATATCTATTTTTCTTAGGACCTATGTTAACTTTAATTTTTGCATTATTAGGTTATTTAGTTGTTCCTTTTGGATCAGGAATATTTGTTTCAGATTTTAGTTTAGGTATACTTTATATGTTAGCAGTTTCTTCTTTAGCTACTTATGGTATTTTATTAGCTGGTTGATCAGCTAATTCTAAATATGCATTTTTAGGTTCATTAAGAAGTACAGCTCAATTAATTAGTTATGAGTTAATATTAAGTTCTATTATTTTATTAGTATTATTACTAGCAGGTAATTTAAATTTAATAACTATAGTAGAATCACAAAAAGTAGTAAATTTTTTATTACCTTTATTTCCTTTATTTTTAATATTCTTTGTAGGTTCTATAGCAGAAACTAATAGACCTCCTTTTGATTTAGCTGAAGCTGAGTCAGAACTTGTTAGTGGTTTTATGACAGAACATTCTGCTAGTATTTTTGTATTCTTCTTCTTAGCTGAATATGCTAGTATAGTTTTAATTTGTATTTTAAATAGTATTTTATTTTTAGGTGGTTATTTAAGTATTATACCTCTTAATTTAATTATAGACGTATTAAATTATTTATTTGGTGTAGAAAATTCAATCTTAGAAACAATATTTACTAATATTTCATCTTCTCCTTTAAATTTAGGATTAAAAACTATCTTTTTAGTATTTGTTTTCATTTGAGTTAGAGCTTCTTTCCCTAGAATACGTTTTGATCAATTAATGTCTGTTTGTTGAACTGTTTTCTTACCTTTAATAATAGCATATGTTGTTTTATTACCTTGTGTTATATATGGTTTAGATGCATTACCTACTCAATTAGTATTATAATAAAATTAATATAATATTAATTTAAATTAATACTGACAAAACTAAGAACAAAAAAAATTAATTAAATTTAACGTTTTCCTGTTAATTTAATCTAATTTTGTTAGTTATTTACAAACCCGCAATATAGTATTAAGTACTAATTTAAACTAAAAGAGTTTTTATTATGTATTATTTAAAAATATAAAATAGCTTTTTAGGTATACCAAAAAGTGTAACAAAATATGTAAACTTACATATTTAATTAGCAGTAAATAAAAAAAAATATATATATATTTATATGTCATTATTATTATTATTAATACCATTAATAGGAATAAGTATTATAACAATAGAAGCAAATTATGGTTTTTCTATAATTAATAATATAAAATTAAAATCTATAGCTTTAACTACATCAATAATAAATTTAGTTGTTTCATTAGTAATGTTTATATTATTTGATTTTAGTAGTAAACAATTCCAGTTTATTGAGGAACATTATCAAATAAGTTATTTTGATATATATTTAGGTGTAGATGGTTTATCTATATATTTTATATTATTAACAACTATAATAATGCCTATAGCAATATTATCTAATTGAAATTCAATTCAATCTAAAAATGTATTATCTTTTGTAGTAATAATGTTATTATTAGAAACATTATTATTAGCTGTATTTTTAGTATTAGATATACTATTATTCTATATCTTTTTTGAAAGTATATTACCACCATTATTCTTGTTAATTGGTTTATTTGGTTCAAGCAATAAAGTGAGAGCTAGTTTTTATTTATTTTTATACACTTTATTAGGTTCATTATTTATGTTATTATCTATTATAGTAATGTCTTCTATAATGGGAACAACAGATTTTGATGCTTTATCTAAAGCAAATTTTAATTATGTAACACAATTATTTTTATTCTATGGTATATTTATAGCTTTTGCTGTAAAAACTCCAGTAATTTTTTTAAACACTTGATTATTAAAAGCTCACGTTGAATCACCATTGTCAGGAAGTATTATATTAGCAGGTATAGTTTTAAAATTAAGTTTATATGGTATATTTAGATTAATATTACCTTTATTACCAAAAGCTTCTTTAAATTATACATATATAATATATGTAATAGGTGTTATAACTATAATTTATGCTAGTTTTAGTACATTAAGAACAATAGATATTAAAGAACTTATAGCTTATTCTTCTGTATCTCATGCAGCTGTTTATTTAATAGGTGCATTTAGTAACACAGTACAAGGAATTGAAGGTGCAATAGTTTTAGGTTTAGCTCACGGTTTTGTATCACCAGGATTATTTATTTGTGCAGGAGGTATTTTATATGATAGATCTTCTACTAGATTAATTACATATTATAGAGGTATGGCTCAAATAATGCCTGTTTTCTCAATATTATTCTTTATATTATCTTTAGGTAATAGTGGTACACCTTTAACATTAAATTTCTTAGGTGAATTTATGTCATTATATGGTGCATTTGAAAGAATGCCTATTTTAGGTATATTAGCTAGTACATCTATTGTATTATCTGCTGCTTATACTATATTTATGTATAATAGAATAGCTTTTGGTGGTTCATACTCTGTTTATTTTGTAGAAAATATAGGTGATGTTACTAGAAGAGAATTTATTATGTTATTAGTATTTGTAGTATTAACTGTATTATTTGGTATATATCCTGCACCAATCTTAGACGATTTACATTACTCAGTTTCTTCTTTAATTTATACAATTAATTAATAAAAATAAGTTAATTAAAATTAAAAATTAATTATTTAGAAATATGTATTTACATATTTATGTATTTTATTCTTACTAGCTCAATGGTAGAGCAGAATACTTCTAATATTTTGATCCGAGTTCGATTCTTGGGTAAGAATTATAATATAAATTATTAATTTATATTATTTAGCTTTTATAGCTCAATGGTAGAGCGGAATACTGTTAATATTTTGATAGATGTTCGATTCATCTTAAAGGCTTAACCCGGGTAATAATTTTATTTTTATGTGTTGTGTTTAATTTATTTAATATACATATCAATAGAATTGTTTTTACGAAACCCGAAAAATCTTTTTTTTTTTTAGTAAGCCTAGATATTGTTTTTAGTAAAAAATATCTACACAATTAATTAATAAATAACTATGCCACAATTAGTACCATTCTTTTTTGTAAATCAAGTAGTATTTACTTTTGTAATATTAACAGTGTTAATATATGCATTTACTAAATACATCTTACCAAAATTTGTACGTATTTTTATATCACGTATTTACATAAATAAATTATAATTTATTTATTTATAAATAAATATATTATATATATATATTAATTGTATTTAAATTAATTATATATATAATACCTAGAATCTAAACTATAATAAAATTTTATTATATAAATCTCTTTTTAAGAGTTTTCTGTAAAGAAAAAAGATAAATTAATATTTAAATATATTCAACTATAATTTTATGAGTCAATTAGATTTTGTATTAAGTCCATTAGACCAATTTGAAGTTAGAGATTTACTTTCTTTTAACGCAAACATATTAGGTAATATACACCTATCATTAACTAATATAGGTTTATACCTAACAATAAGTATTTTTTTAATATTAACTTATAGCTTATCAGCAACTAACAATGATAAAATAATACCTAACAACTGATCAATCAGTCAAGAAAGTATATATGCAACAGTACACGGAATTGTTGTAAATCAAATAAACCCTAATAAAGGACAAATGTTCTTTCCTTTAATGTATGTATTATTCATATTTATTTTAGTAAATAATTTAATAGGTTTAGTACCATATAGTTTTGCATCAACATCACATTTTATTTTAACATTCTCAATTAGTTTTACTATTGTTTTAGGTGCAACAATATTAGGTTTCCAAAGACATGGATTAAAATTCTTTTCATTATTTGTACCTTCAGGTTGTCCTTTAGCATTATTACCTTTATTAGTTTTAATAGAGTTTATCTCATACTTATCTAGAAATGTATCTTTAGGTTTAAGATTAGCAGCTAATATATTAAGTGGACACATGCTTTTAAGTATTCTAAGTGGATTTACTTATAATATAATGACTAGTGGTATAATATTCTTTATTTTAGGATTAATACCTTTAGCATTTATTATAGCATTCTCAGGTTTAGAATTAGCAATAGCATTTATTCAAGCACAAGTTTTCGTAGTTTTATCTTGTTCATATATTAAAGATGGATTAGATTTACACTAAAATAAAATTTATATTTTATATTGTATATAATACTTTATTTTATTCTATAAATTAAAAGAAGCTTTTTCATTATAAATAATATATAATATGAATTAATAAATAAAAATATATTTATATATATTTTTTTATAGAAAAAACTAGTGAAGAAAAAAACACAAACTATTAATATAAATAGATAAAATAATTATAATACAATATATAATTATACAAATAAATATAAGATATAAAAGTTTCATGAAAATAGGAAAGTCCAATACTTGTTATACATATATGTTAATATACATATATATTAACTTTATATAAATATAAGGATTTAAACAGAAAATAATAATTAATTAATGTAATTAATCACGAACAATAACCCTATGTTTAGTTTTTATTTAGAACTATTGAAAAGTAAACAGAAACTGGCTTATTTATATCTTATATAAAAATGACAAAAAAATATACATAAAAAATGTATATAATACAATATAGGTATGGTATACCAAATAAAAATTTAGAGAGTTTGATGATGGCTCTAACTGAACACTGTCCAAGTACTTGACACATGCTAATCGAACGACTATTTAGATTTTATATTAATATAAAAATAAGTAGTAGTGGTGTACAGGTGAGTATAAGATAAATTGGCTACCTTAAACTAAGGGAAAAAATCCCTTATATAATAAAGGTAATAAAAATCCGGTTTAAGATGTTAATTTTTATCACGGTGAGTAGTAGATAAGGTAATGACTTATCTAGCAATAATCGTAGTCGTAACTGGAAAGTTGATCGACCACATTGGGTCTGAAAAAAGCCCAATGCTTTTGTGTACAGCAGTGAGGAATATTGGTCAATGGCCGTAAGGCTGAACCAGTAACTTGGAAGAATGTAAGTGTATTTGTATAAATACAATAGCGATTAATTCGCATAAAATTCTAAATAGATATATTATAATGACATAATCTATTTATAAGTCTTGACCAAACTACGTGCCAGCAGTCGCGGTAATACGTAGAAGGCTAGTGTTAGTTATCATTATTGGGTTTAAAGGGTGTGTAGACAGTAAATTAAACTTTAAAAGAGTACTTTTTTACTAGAGTTATATATGAGAAGGAAGAATTTCTGGAGTAGAGATAAAATTTTTTGATACCAGAAGGACTGTCAACGGCGAAGGCGTCCTTCTATGTAATAACTGACGTTGAGATACGAAGGCTTGGGTAGCAAACAGGATTAGATACCCTAGTAGTCCAAGCAGACAATGATGAATGTCATACATTAGAGAAATTTAATGTATAAACGAAAGTGTAAGCATTCCACCTCAAGAGTACTATGGCAACATATAAACTGAAATCATTAGACCGTTTCTGAAACCAGTAGTGAAGTATGTTATTTAATTCGATGATCCGCGAAAAACCTTACCACAGCTTGTATAACATATTATAAAAAATAGTTACAAGCGCTGCATGGCTGTCTTTAGTTAATGTCGTGAGATTTGGTTAACTCCTTTAATTAACGAAAACCCTCACTTTATTTATATATATAAAGTGGTTCGCTACTACATTGGACCAGATAATAGGGATTAAGACAAGTCATTATGGCCTAAATGCTGTGGGCTATAGACGTGCCACATACACCTTTACAAAGGGATGCGATATTGTGAAATGGAGCTAATCCCCAAAAAAGGAAATATATGGATTGTAGTCTGTAACTCGACTACATGAAAAAGGAATTACTAGTAATCGTGAATCACCATCGTCACGGTGAATTTTATCTCAGTTAGGTACTAACCACTCGTCAGGCGCTGAAAGAAGAAGATGCAGTAAGTTTGATTTTTTCTGTATAACATTATATATAATTAGATATATTAATATGCAGGAAAGTTTTCGTATGCAAAACTTTGATTGGTGTTAAGTCGAAATAAGGTTCGTGTAATGGAAATTGCACGGGGAATATAAACTTTAAAAAAAATTATATATATACTTAGATATCTATCTAAGTATATAATCTTTATAAGGTATATTGGATTAATCTCCAACTGGTTCGAATCCAGAAAAAGATAAGATTTTTTTTTAAGGAAGGGTCCGTTTGTTGGTTTACGGGTTGAGCTGTAAACTCAATGGCTATAGGCCATCGAAGGTTCGATTCCTTTTCTTCCTAATTAGATTATTATTCTAATCCTATCTAGATATTATATTATACTGTAATATAATGATAGATTTTATTTTATTATAATATATGAATAATATTTTTTTATTAAATGATTCTATTACTAACGGATTTAGTATAGAAGTAGTAGATATATTATATTTACTTTCAGTTATGTTTGCTTTAATTACTATTATGAGTAAAAATCCTATTGTAGCTGTATTATTTTTAATAGGTTTATTTGTTAATGTAGCAGGTTTATTAATATTAGTAGGATATAGTTTTATGGGATTATCTTATATATTAGTATACGTAGGAGCTGTATCTATATTATTTTTATTTATATTAATGTTAATAAACATTAGAGTATCTGAATTACATAGAGAAACAAATAATGATATACCTTTAGCTTTTTTTGTAGCTTTACTCTTTTATGGTATAGTAAAACAAGCATTACCTTGAAATACAATAAATAATAATTTATTTACAAATATATCTAATACATTTTTTGCAAAAGTATTAAATATAGAAGTAACTAATGAATTATCAAATGTTGTAGATTTAAAACAACAAATAGGTTATGTAAGTAGTAAAGGTTGAGATAGTACATTAATAGAACCAACTCATATAGCTAGTATAGGTAATATAATGTATACAAGTCATTCAATTTGATTAATAGTAAGTTCTATAATATTATTATTAGGTATGGTAGGTGCTATAGTAATAACAATAAAACAAAAATAATATAAATTAAATTAAATATAATAATGAAAAACTTAAACAATAATAAAAAATAAAAAAAATGATATATAGATCAAAAAGTAATTTTCAAAATCATCCTTTTCATTTAGTGTCACCTTCACCTTGACCATTATTTACAAGTGTTTCATTATTTATATTAACAACAGCTACAGTTTTATTTATGCATGGATTCCAAGGATTTGAGTATTTAGTACCAGTAGCCGTATTTAACGTAATGTATGTAATGGGTTTATGATTTAGAGATGTAATCTCAGAAGGTACATATTTAGGTAATCATACAAATGCTGTACAAAAAGGATTAAATTTAGGAGTAGGATTATTTATAATATCAGAAGTATTTTTCTTCTTAGCTATTTTCTGAGCATTTTTCCATAGTGCAATTTCACCAAGTGTAGAATTAGGTGCACAATGACCACCATTAGGTATACAAGCTGTAAATCCTTTTGAATTACCATTATTAAATACAATAATATTATTATCATCAGGTGTAACAATTACATATGCTCATCATTCATTAATACAAGGTAATAGAAAAGGAGCATTATATGGAACAGTAGTTACAATAGTATTAGCAGTAATATTTACATTCTTCCAAGGTGTAGAGTATTCAGTATCTTCTTTCACAATATCTGATAGTGTATATGGATCATGTTTCTACTTTGGAACAGGTTTCCATGGATTACACGTTATGATAGGAACAGCATTCTTAGCTGTAGGATTATGACGTTTAGCAGCATACCATTTAACAGATCACCATCATTTAGGATACGAATCAGGTATTTTATACTGACATTTTGTTGATGTAGTTTGATTATTCTTATATATCTCTGTATATTACTGAGGTTATTAGAATAATATTCTATTTATATCTATAAAAATAGAATTGTAGAGACTTTAGTTTAATGGTAAAACATGTGACTTTTAATCATTATAATATGGGTTCAAATCCCATAAGTCTTAACAATAATGCAAAATAATTAAAATAAATAAATTATATATTATATAATAATGACTATAAGTTAATGGTAGACTGCTTATTTACCATATAAGATGTGCTGATTCGAATTCAGCTAGTCATAATAATATATAATTAGAATGGCTATAAGTTAATGGTAGACTATTTACCTTCCAAGTAAAGCGTGTCGATTCGAATTCGACTAGCCGTATATAAATATAAATAAGTAGGGTTAGTAACTTAATTGGTAAAGGGTTTTCTTGTCGAGAAAATAGATGTCGGATCGTGGCCGACCTAACTCGTATGTAATAGTATAAATACTATATTGAAAAAAAATATATATATATAAATTATATTTTAAAGGAAAAGTTGCTATTGGTAGGGTAAGATATTTGCTAAATATTGTGTTTTAACACTTAGATGTTCGATTCATCTCTTTTCCGAAGAGCATAGTTTAATAGGTAAAACTGTAAGCTTCAACCTTATATTTCTTAGTTCAAATCTAAGTGCTCTTGAATATAAAAAAGGTATAGGTTCTTTAACTTAACTGGTAAAGTGTATTCTTGATAAGGATATGTTCAGTGTTCGAGTCACTGAAGAATCAAAAAAGAGAGTTGGCTGAGAGGTCTAAGGCGGCTAGCTTGAGTCTAGTTAAAGGTAAAAACTTTCATATGTTCGAATCATATACTCTCTGAATCCTATAATAGGATAAAAAATTAAATTATATATAAATACAGGTTAGTGTCCGGTGGTTGGTCGCTTCATTTGGGTTGGAGATTGTTTATGTTCGAATCATAATAACCTGATATATATATTTAATAAATAATATATCCTACAATATAGGTGATATGTATCACATACATCTTGAGAAATCAAGGTAAGTATATAAAGAAACTATTATGGATGGTTAGCTATATATTTCAAGGTTTATCTAGCAGGATGCTAGAGATCAAAGAGAAATCTTATAATCAGACAAAGTGAATTGAAATATCTTAGTAACTTTAGGAAAAGAAATCAAACGAGATTATTATTTGGTGTCATCTGAATAATAATAGCCTCATTCAGTAAGTAATATGAAAATATTACATGAAAGTAAAATGGAAAAAAATCTGTTTAAATATAGGGGAACCTTCCTCTAAGGCTAAAGAAAATATATAAGCGATAGTGTAGAAGTACCGTGAGGGAAAAAGCTGAAATAGTAGTTTTATAAGCAGCTCTAGTGAAATTTTAAATAAATAATAAGAGTGTACCTTTTGCATAATGGGTCAGCAAGTTAATTTTAGATGCAAGCAAAAAATATTATATAATAGATTACGTAATAAAGTAAAAAATAAAAATATTATTGCTTAGATAAACCAATTATGAAAAAATGAATAAGTATCTAGGATTAGACCCGAAGGCTAGTGATCTTACCATGGTCAGGGTTGTAAAAGCCCGAACGGGTTATCGTTGTAAAGATATCCGATGAACTGTGGTAAGTTAGTGAAAGACAAAACTGACTAGTATAGCTGGTTTTCCGCGAAACCTATGTAAGTAGGTAATTTAATTAACATCTTAGCAGGTACAGAACTGTGATCTCGGACAATACAAATGTATTTGTCAACATCGGGGGGTTGTAGTGACTTTACCGGAGAGTATTTGCACTCGGAAGGGCAAAGATGAATGTTAAATAATCGGACATAGTGCGATAAGGTTGTATGTCTAAAGGGAAACAGCCCAGAACAAGAGTTAAGGTTCCAAAATTATTGTTAAGTGAAATTAAGGATGTTTTTTTTTAAAACAATCAGGAAATAGGCTTAGAAGCGGCCATTTTTTGAAGATCTCGTAACAGAGCACTGATTAAATGTTAGAATAAAACACCGAAAATTTAACGGATCTAAAATAATATACCGAAACCTTGTACACATAATATGTGGGGTAGCGGAACATTGGATAAAAAATAGATATTAATACTTCTAAGAGGTATAATTAAGGTAGGCGGAGTAGTCTAATAAAATATCAAATCATAAGATATACCTTATAAAAATTCCAAGAGAGAATGCTGACATGAGTAACGAAAAAGGCTTTTAGCCTCGCCTTAAGCTTATGGCTTCTATCTCAAATCGGTGTCTAAAAATATTAATCAAATGATAATTTTGATGATGTAAAATATATACTTGTAAATAGAGTAAAAGACAAAACCTTTAATAAGTAATAAAGGTTCTGGAAAAACTTTTATATGAAGTTTATATATATATGAAAATATATATATAATCAGTAATATTCACCGTACCTAGAATCTATCCCAAGTAAGCAAGTAGAGTATACAAAGGCGTTTGAGTGAACAATCATTAAGGAACTCGGCAAATTGACTCTGTACCTTCGGAATAAGGAGGGCCATTATTATTAATTTAACATAAATAAGTGAAAACTTATACGTGATAAAATTAAATTAATAATAAGAGGAATCATAAAATAATGTTGTACGACTGTTTAATAAAAACACAGCACTCTGCAAAGATGAAAAATCAAAGTATTGAGTGTGATGTCTGCCCAATGTCGGCTGGGTAACGGATTTACCTTGGTTATTAACTGAGGTTTTGAAGGATACCCCGATTAATGGCGGCCTTACCTATGAGGGTCCTAAGGTAGCGAAATACCTTGGCCGTTAAATGCGGTCCTGCATGAATGATTTAACGATGCAACAGCTGTCTCGATGATTGTCTCAGTGAAATTGGAGTAGCAGTGCAGATACTGTTTACCTCTAGATAGACGAGAAGACCCTATGCAGCTTTACTGTTACTAATTAACTTGAGAATAAGTTTAGGATGATTTATAGTGTATAAGGTAGTTGAAAGATAATAATGAAACACCTTTATTCGTATCCTATTAAAATCTCTTGATGATTGGGAGGCAGTTTATGCGGGGCACAGATCCCACAAAAAGTACCTGGGTATATCCAAAGTTCATATTGTAAACTTGTATGTTTACATACAAATATTTTAATTTGTAATAGTTATTATTATAACTATACAGTTACTATTCGATTAAATTCTATATTTATTTTTATTTTAAGTAAGATTTTAACTATGCGGTGAATAGATGTATATTAAACTTTAATATTTAAAAGTTTATAGTTATATTAATATAGTATTTGTCTATATTAATATGATATTTATTTATACTTTAAAAGTTTAATGGCTTAATCTTGCTTTACTGTTTGACCTACGAGTCTATCAGTCGCGTAAGCGGGGCATATGATCACAAGATGCATTAAGGAAAGGTCTTGGATTATAGAAAAAGTTACGCTAGGGATTTATAACTGGAGTCCTCCAATATTTTAAAATATTGGTAATATATTGGGTAAATTTCAAAGACGACTTATTTTTATTTAAGTGTATTTGAAGCGAAACTTATTTTAAGCAGATATTTATCAATAAGATAAATTAAAATAAGGACGTTCAACGACTAAAAGGTGAGTATTGCTAACAATAATCCTTTTTAAATGCCCAACATTTTTATTAACTAACTAAAAAAATTTATGGTATAATAATTATTATTTTAATAATAATGTAATAGACTTGGTTTACCAAGCTTAGTATTATATAATTAATTGTATAAATACAATTAATTATATTAATATTTTAATATGCTAAATATATGTTAAATATTATAAAATCAAAATTAAATACTACATTTAAGAAAAAATCATTAAATAGTCCTAATGTGACTATATATAATAGAGATGTAGTACCAGCAGTAAGAAATTGAAAAAGTAGTATATATGCTTATAATAAAAATGCTATAAGTTTAATACCTATTAAGAGTAAATTTGTTATGAAATTGGTTAAAGAGTATTTTAATTCATACCATTTAGAATTAGAATCATTATTAAGAAAAGAAAAATTACGTCGTAGATTTAGAAAAATATCAACTAATAGAATATTTATTAGTGATGGTGAATTTAAACATACTAATGATAAAGTAAATATTACATTATATGTATATAATAAACAAAAACTTAATTATTTATTAAAACTTAAAAAAAGATATATAAATTTATTTTCAAAATCTAAATTTACAAGAAAATTGAAATTAATTAAAAATATAGGTCTAAGTATATTAAAACAACAAAAAGAAAAAAGTACAATATTAGCTAATGTTTTACCTAAATATAACTCAGAATTATATTGAGTACAAAATATTTATTATAAAAGATTTATAAATAAAAGTTTAAAAAGACTAAGATATTACATGTTTTATAAACAAATACTTTATATAAATAAAGCTAAATTCGAAAATTCTTATATACAAGGATTAATAAGTTTAATAAGAAAGATTTATAATAAAAATGTAGAATTTAATATTATAAATTTAAAATATTTCTATTTTAATAGTAATATTTACTCACAACCATTAGAATTAAAATTAAAGAAAAAAAGAAATGTGTTAAGATACCTTAAAGTTTTAATTAGAAAAGTTAAATTAAAAAATATTAAATTAGTACAAAAATCAAAGCAATTGGTTGGAGTTAATAAATTTGATACTAATAATTTAATAAATGATTTAATGCAGCAAAAAATAACAAATACTGAATATCTTAAAAATATTATATTAAATAATATAAAATATAAAAGAGTATCAGGTGTTAGATTAGAAGCTGCAGGTAGATTAACTAGACGTTTTTCTGCATCAAGATCTCAACGTAGAACTAAATATAAAGGAAATTTAGAAAATGCTTATTCTTCTATTAAAGGTTATCCTACACCAGTTCTAAGAGGTAATTTTAAGGCTAATTTACAACGTACCGTAATAAATTCTACATCTCGTGTAGGAGCATTTGGTGTTAAAGGTTGAGTAAGTGGTACTTAATAGATAATATATATATATATATATATTAATAATTTCTCTACCTATAATTAGTTAATAAAGATGATGAAATAGTCTGAACCGTTTTGAGAAAAATGGAAATAAAAGTATAATCTTTTATGATAACACAAATTGAACAGGCTAATTTGCGCAAGAGAGTACAAATTGAGTGCGCGGTTTGGCACCTCGATGTCGGCTTAGCTCATCCTCATGCATGCAGAAATCATGAAGGGTTCGACTGTTCGTCGATTAAAGAGCTACATGAGCTGGGTTTAATACGTCGTGAGACAGTATGGTTTCTATC